AAAAAAAAAAAGATATCCTTCCCTGTCTTATCGGGATTGGGACAAACAAGAATGGTTGGGACAATAAACATCCATCTCGTTCGTATTTTGGCTACCCGTATAACCATCGAAGATTATTGAAGTGACTAATTCCGGGAAATTAAGCAGCGTTGAGGACAAAGAAATTGTTGAAGTTACTTTTTTTTATCCAGTACCAACATACTGAATGTTAAGAAAAATTTTTTTACAGGAAGGTTGGCTAGAGATTTGTTGTAAAAACACTAGCCCTGTTCAGTTGATAATACTACAATCTTTTTCGATTCTATGTATTTTTATCATTACACACATAAGGGAGGAGCCGTATGAGATGAAAATCTCACGTACGGTTCTGGAACGGAGATTCTTTGAACCGAATGACGACCGTAACGGATGTCAGCTCAATCGGAAGGAAATTATGCGGAAGCTTTACAGAATTATTATGAGGCTATGCGACTGGAAATTGATCCCTATGATCGAAGTTATATACTTTATAACATAGGCCTTATCCACACAAGTAACGGAGAACATACGAAAGCTTTGGAATATTATTTTCGGGCGCTCGAACGAAACCCATTTTTACCCCAAGCTTTTAATAATATGGCCGTGATCTGTCATTACGTGCGACTATCTCCACTATAGAAAGAAAAAAAAAAAGAACAAGCAAATCCACAAATACTAATATAATAATAAATACTAGAAAACTATAAAAAAGGCTTTCTACATATACATATATCGTCCAAAACAACGATTTTTATCAGCTGTAGCAAAGAAACTTCATAGAAGTCAAAAGATGAAGAAATAGATATGCCTAGATACCTTTTTTTCTATGGATAAAAGATCTAATTGATATAAGGAAGTACCGTAAGGATCAATTAACGCGGTTTTGAGCCGATACAATAAAAACTGCTTATTTATCTCATGATAGAAAAGTAAGGAATCCACTTATGTAATAAAGTGGATTCCCTGATATTTTGAGCAGCGGTGTAGTATCAAATCCCAAAGATAGAAAGTCTTTTCTTTATAAGAAAGAAAAGACTTTTTCCAAGATTCTATAGAAATTGATATATCATATAGAAAAGTATATGATATATAAAATCGAGATAGTTACCTTTCAGAAAATTCTAATGAGGGTGTTAATGCCGATGCTTTATTCATTTTTCTGAAGGTAGGAGAAAAGATAAAACTAAAACTAAAAAAGGATGAAATATTCTTTGAAATTCTTTATTTGAAATTCTTTATTAGTCCAAATTCAAGTTTGAAACTCATGTTAATCACTTCTTTTTTCTTTTCTTTTAGTTAACTTCAAAATAATAGAACAAAAAAAGAATTGACTGCTGAGCCGTATGAGTCAGGAAATTCTCAAGTACGGTTCTAAGGAAAGGAATTTACTCACCTATTCCGACCGAGGAGAACAGGCCATTCGACAGGGAGACTCGGAAGTTGCGGAGTCTTGGTTTAATCAAGCCGCTGAATATTGGAAACAAGCTATAGCCCTTACCCCTGGTAATTATATTGAAGCACAGAATTGGTTGAAGATCACAGGGCGTTTTGAATAAAAACACTCTGTTTCTTTTTTTTCTTATATTTTCTTATCTTTATCTAATTTTCTTAAATAATATTGATTTCTTAAATTGAAATAATAATGAAATAATAATAAATATAGATATATATATTTATTATTATTATTATTTGTATTTCGAATTTATTTTCTATTTTTGAAATAATATATATATTTCATTTGTTATATATAATTTATTGTTTGTTGTCCCGATCAATCAAAAAAAAAAAGGATTTCTATCGGAATGACCAATCACAAAATTGAATTATATCCCTTCTAAAATTGTTAGATTTTGTCTAGTATTTGGTAGAGATAAACGATATGTGGATACAGTAGAGAATTTTCTCCTTTTTTTCTGCTATTCAAACTAATATTCAATCAAATTAATAAAAGAAAAGAGACCTTCAAAAAAAAAAATACCGGTATATTGCCTAATAATGAATGCTAATGACTGCTCACGGGATTTGAAAATAGAGTACATAATAATACTTTCTATATAAAAACAAAAAGTAAAAAAAGGAAAAAAAGTTCCACTTAAGAACTTCTAAGTAAAATCCGAATACATTAGATTATGCTGCACAAAAAATTATTGAATTTCCATTCAAAGCTCGCAAAAGGTCTTAGAAGATTCAAAAAGTCCGTTGAGCGCCTCACTGCTATGTCATAATAGATTCGAACACTTGCCCCGGATTGACTTCGAGATCATAATTGTTCTAGTGAATAACTAAAGAAAAAAGAAAATAGATTCAATTTAAATTTAAAATAGATAAATGGGAGATAGAAGAGAACAAAACTCAATATAAACATCTCTCATAAATTCACTAATTCTGTTTTATGTTGGCAGGTCTCTTTGTATGTGTTGTCTGGAAAGAGGAGGACTCAATGATTATTCGTTCACCGGAACCAGAAGTGAAAATTTTGGTA